TCTTATGTCTTAATTCAGAATGAATTATTCCTTGTGTTCCAAAATAATTTTTTATTGAAGTCTTAAGAAAAAAAGATGTTCCGTGATATTTAAGAATAGATCTTAACTTATACAAGTTAAGAACTTGGGTTTGGGATAATTTGTAAAATACATATGCTTGTGACAAGAAGTATAAGTCACAAAAATTATGTGAATTCTTATTACTAATATTATAAAGTGACTTGTTTATAGTCGAAATAAAGTGAATTGTATTTTGATTTGTTTTATTAATTCTTTCTTGATTTGTTTTATTATTGTAAATGTAATTATAAATAATTGTTTTTGTTAAGTTAAGAAAAAGTTGTATCTTTCTTCTGAGAATATTAATGGTAGATAGAAGGATTTCTATGCATATCCTTTCAGTGAAAAATTTTAAAAAATAATGTAATTTGAGGATTAATCGAGCATTTCTTCTTTTTAATATTTTCCAAATATTTTTTGGTGATTCGAATCTTTTAGCATTATAACTTGTTTTATTAGGACTAACATTTATTCCCGGAATCACTTTTTTTTTCTCTTTTGTAATTCTTTCTATTTGATTTCGGATTGTGCTTGTTCTATCAGTTAGATCCTTCATTTTTTTTTCTGTCAGTAAATAATTCGTCCAATCTGTAAATCGAGTTCGACTAAAAGATTCATAAATTATCGGATTGTGGGTTATAGAATCTTTTTCTTTTTGAGTTTCGCTTAATTTATCTACTTCTCTCAATCTAAATAATAGAATTGGATTTACTTTTGAGAGTTCCTTTCTTATTTTTTTAAATAATAGAATACCTTTGATAATCCATTTTTTTGTTTTTTTTGAGATATTTAGAAAAAATTTTGTTCTTTCTTTTAAAACTTTTATAACTAGAAAATACTTCTTTTTTAATTTTCCAATTTTTTTTTCGCGTTTCTTAAAAATCGGTTCAAAAAAGGAAGGCCGTTTTCGGGGAGAACCAAAAGGAAGTTCAGCTTCCATTCCCCAAACTGTTAAAAAACAAAAATCATTTTTTTGTCCTTTCTTTTTCATTCGATCTATATGAGAGGACTGTGGCTTAGATCTGTGCCAAGGTTTCAGACAGAAAGGAAATAGAATTTTTATCTGAATGCCGTCTATTAACCAATTTTTCGGAAATTCTGTTTCTGATAATTGAACACCATTATAGGTACATTTAATATGTATTTCTCTATTCCATTCCTTAAAATCCTCAGACCACTCAGGAAATTCAAAGAATAGGATACGGCTAATATTTTTCGCTATTATTAATGAAGGTAATAGAATATATTTTCTAAGAGTCGATTGAATTATTAACATGGAACCTCTTATTGCTTGAGCAAATGGAATGATATCCCAGGCTTCTGCTATTTCTATCCGCGCTTTCTCCTTTCTTTTGTTCTCTTCTTTCTTGTCTTTCTCCCTTTTCTCCCCCTTTTTTATCTCTTCTTCTTTAGAATCTGAAATTTTGAATTCTGCTCCTTTTACTTTCCATATCCAATTTCGAAAACTGAGTTTCATCAGTCCGGAGATATCAAAAGAAAAGGGGTGTGATTTGTCTATTCTATCCAAAAAAAGCGGGGAATGCATATTTGTTTGAAAGAGTTTTCCAATAATTGTTTTACGTCTTTGGGCTCGCATAGAACCTTTGATTATGTCTCGACGAAAATCCGATTGTTGCGAATAGTGTATCAAAGCCACTTCGTCTGTTTGATCAGGATTATTAGTATCAGTATTATTAGTATCAGTATTTCGCCGGTTATCAGTAAAAATCACTACACGTCTGGCTTTTCTTGAACGAATCTGATGATCTATTGGTACTTCTTCTTCACTTTCTCCTTCCTGTTGTTCTAATTCGTTGATTAATTTGTATGACCATCGAGGGACCTTTTTATTAATTTCTTTTATTCCAATAGATTTTTTTTTTTTTTTTTTATTAAGAAGATCACTTATAATTGCATTGAATAAAATTTTTAAAAATTTTGTTTCCTTTTCTGAATCCATTCTTTTTTGTTCTTTTTCGGAAAATAAAGAAGGTCCTTTAAAATTGAAATTCGATTTTGATTCTCTATTTAGTTCACTGATTAAAGTCAAGAAATGACCAATTTCTGTTGATAATGGTTTTTTAGTAAATATTTTTATTTTATGTTCAAATTCTCGGTAATCCGTATCAGTAAGAAAGAGAGTATGAAGTTTATTTGTTCCTATGAAATTTTCTATCGAAGTTTCATTTATGATTAAAGGCGAAAACTTTTTTTTGATTGTTCTACGATGTGTCCCATTCAAGAAAGGATCATATATTTTGGGCAAGTATTCTTTTTTAGTCTCATCGTTACACAACCTAATTCCTTTTTCGAACATATCCGAAGAAATAAATTCTTTGTCTAGAGCCTTAATTCTATTTATGAACTCATTGTTTAGATTGTTACTTTTTTGTTTGTTGGTAGAAACCCAATGATTGTACAGTTCATCAGAAGAGAGTTT